AGGAGGACTCTTCAGACTAGACAAAAAAGAAAAAATTGTCAGCAAAGTTGTTTATTTATTTGTTCTTTATTTACAACTTCTTTCCAAAAATAAAAAGATTTTAAAATCTTAAAGAAGAAAGAATTCTATTCTTTATTCTTTAGATGCTATGATAAATTAAATCAAAATCCTAATAGAATAGAAAGATAATTGAATAGAATTCTGAACTTTTTATTCTCATTATTTTTAGAATAGAATGAGATTTCGATCTTTTTCATCCAAAAAATTCTCTTTTTTATACAAATATTTTATATAAATACAATACATAGGTCGTCGATTCGGCAGTGGATAAAAAAGGGGACCCATCTTTCCAGTTAATGGTTCAAATAATTTTATCCATATGAGTGTTCTACATCGGATAAATTCCTAATTCTTCCTTTTTCTTTTTTTTTTTTTCTTTTTCAACCTTTTTAGTACTTTTGGTACTAACGTAGTGGTAGAAAGAGTACCATATTATGCTGTGCCTGGACTTCAAACAATTTATCTTTAACCATGTAAAAGACCTCAACATTATTGGTTGATAGAGAAGAGAATCAAAGTTCATTTACCAATTAGTCACGAAATGCTATGGTTCTTACATATGATTTATTAATAAAATCCAATTCCGAAGTAATTCGTCGAGATTGTGCACCTTTTGTTCCTATTTCTACTATAGAATAGTATAGAAATATAAAAAAGAATACATAAATATAAAGAAAGTGCAGCCGGTTAAATCCAACCTATTCTTGAAATACACAACTCGCACACACTCCCTTTCCAAAGAAAATCAATACACCCAGCACTACGCTTAGATTTATTGGATTTGTTGCTAAAATATCGGTATTAAACTCGAAACTGCCAGCGGATGGCCAGTGCCCCACGGAAACAAAAGAATCGGTTAGATTTTTCATACGCTTTCCCCTTCTAGATAGGACTAACAAAGAACAGAGTTCTTTTTGTATCACTCCGCTTATTATTTTATTATTATTTATTATTATTAATGATTAATGGAATTTGAGAATTCTCAAATTTCTTAGTTACGGTTATACTTTTATTCTTCTTTTTTTTTTCATTTTTATTCTACGATGAAATTCAACATTAAACAAAAGGATTTGCAAATAAAAGAGCTAATGCCACGACCAGTCCATAAATCGTTAAAGCTTCCATAAAAGCCAGACTAAGCAATAAAGTACCTCGTATTTTACCCTCTGCTTCTGGTTGTCTCGCAATACCTTCTACGGCTTGACCCGCAGCAGTACCTTGACCAACCCCAGGTCCGATAGAAGCAAGCCCTACAGCCAATCCAGCAGCAATAACGGAAGCAGCAGAAATAAGTGGATTCATGGTAAGTTCCTCGTACCAAAAAAAGAAATGGTTAATGATACAACCAACCAATGAATTAGTACTTAATCTATTTTTTTTTCCACTTCTACTTTGATATCTTTTATATCTTTCTATTAGATTAGTATATTAATAGTCTAGTAATTAGTATATTAGTTTTATTATCTTATTTTATTTTCTTATATTAATATTAGCTTACTACACTTCTTTTTTATTTTTTGATCTTTTTCACTAAAATCTATCGGGTCGAACTAGCTAAAAGTTCCAAATGGAATTCATAATCTTACTGAATTGTCAGAACTACTTCGATAGACCATTTTTCCTTTCTACCTTATGTAAATAAATATGTATACGGTTTTATTCATTGCGTTTCCTTGTTTCTAAATTCTTCTATTTTTTCTCTTTCATTTAATTCACAATCAAAGAAAAGACAAAATAGAAAAAGGACTTATACGGAAATCCATCTAAATGCAGTGGGCTAGAAAAAAAATAGATAATAGATAAGGGTAATTCTCATTTAACTAATAAATAACATATACTTTTTTTCTTCCATAACGTAAATTACCTGCATTTTTTAGTCTTTTTTCTTATATTAAATTGTATTCTGAAACCATTCTTCAAAACATCCACAAGGATTGATAATTACATATACAGGATCTACAACCCTTCTTTATCTTACAAATTCTACAATATCATATATAATCCTATATATATTTATTCATATACTTCATATATACATGTAGCTATTTGCATTCTATTCTCCAACCCAGTGGATTATATTGAACCCCAAAACCCCGCATTGGTTGAATTGGGATAAGCTTCAAAAATTCAAAAAATACTATTTTGAAAGTGAGTCAATGATGACCCTCCATGGATTCACCTATATAAGCCGCAGCCAAAGTTGCAAAAATAAGAGCTTGAATACCACTTGTAAATAATCCAAGAAACATGACAGGTATAGGAACTACTGAAGGTACTAAAGAAACAAGAACAACAACCACTAATTCATCAGCCAATATATTCCCGAAAAGTCGAAAACTAAGAGATAAAGGTTTTGTGAAATCTTCTAGAATATTAATTGGTAAAAGTATTGGAGTTGGTTGAATGTATTTCCCGAAATATCCCAATCCTTTTTTCCTAAGACCCGCATAGAAATATGCCATTGACGTGGGTAAAGCTAAAGCAACAGTAGTATTTATATCATTCGTGGGTGCAGCTAACTCCCCATGAGGTAATTTTATGATTTTCCAAGGTAAAAGAGCACCTGACCAGTTAGAAACAAAAATAAATAGGAACATCGTTCCTATAAAAGGAACCCAAGGACCATACTCCTCTCCAATCTGAGTTTTGCTCAAGTCTTGAATAAATTCAAGGACATATTCGAAGAAATTCTGACCGTTGGTCGGAATGGTTTGCGGATTCCGAACAGCTATGATGACTGAACCTAATAAGATAGCAATTACAACCCAAGAAGTAATAAGTACTTGGGCATGAATTTGTAAACCTCCTATTTGCCAATAGAAATGTTGGCCTACTTCTACACCTGATATATCGTATAACCCTTTGAGTGTTTTAATGGAACATGGTATAACATTCATATTGTCCTCTAACAGAAATCAAACTTCAAAAAAGTGATTATTTTTATTCAACCATCTCTTTCTCAATTCACCTATATTCATTCATGAATTTAAGTTATGAATCGTATATTTCGGATACCGAGAAATCACATAAAAAAAATACCAATCATTTTTCTCTTTTCTTTTCAATATTAATATTGAATATTATTTGATAGTCAAAACATAGTTCAAACTCCAAAAGATGCAAAGCAAAATAGTAACAATCAAAGAGAGTTAACCAAAAACAAATCAATCTTCTTCTTTCTTCTTCTTAAGAGTAATGATAAGATAATCAATCATTTTTTCTATAACTAGAATGGCCCTCACAAATTGCAGATACTAATTTGGTAAGAATTAATCGAATCGAAGCTATAGCATCATCGTTGGCCGGAATAGAAATATCTGCAAGATCTGGATCACAATTTGTATCGATTAAACAAATCGTCGGAATACCCAAAATGACACATTCTCGAAGAACCGTATATTCTTCTTGCTGATCCACGATAATTACAATATCGGGCAATCCCGTCATATATTTGATCCCGCCAAGATATGCTTGCAAAGTAGATAACTTTCTCTTCAACATTGCTGCATCTCCTTTAGGGAGACGATTGAATTTCCCCATCTTTTGTTCTGCTCTTAAATCCCTGAACTTCTGAAGTCTTGTTTCTGTAGTAGACCAATTCGTTAACATACCACCAAGCCATTTTTTATTAACATAATGACATCGAGCTCTTATTGCTGCTGATGCTACTAAATCCGCTGCTTTCTTTTTGGTGCCAACGATTAAGAATCTTTTTCCCCTACTTGCTGCATCAAAAACTAAATCGCAGGCTTCTGATAAAAAACGAGCAGTTAGAGTAAGATTTGTAATATGAATACCTTTACGCTTTGCCGAGATGTAAGGAGCCATTCTAGGATTCCATTTATTAGTAACATGACCAAAATGAATTCCTGCTTCCATCATTTCTTCCAAATTGATGTTCCAATATCGTCTTACCATTTTCCCACACTTTCTCTTTTTCTTTTTTTTTCAAAGAGATTCAGTACCTTATGAAATAAAGAATTGTTCCGACGGAACCTTCTACCAGGATTGACCATTGCTCTACGAACCAAACTATGAATTTCATTCTTTTTTTTTCTTTCATTGATTATGAAATCCATAATCGGACCAGAGAGTGAAAGTAAAAAGAAAAAACCTCTTGTTAGGATACATTACGTAAAAGATTGGTCTGATGTATCATCAAAAGTTTTTGGGGCACAAGAACAAAATAATTCTCTATGGTGGAGCAAAATATCGCTCATTTCTAACTCGAATAGATTCTTCTTTTTGATTTGCAACTGAATGTTTTTGTCTTGCTTTGAACGATGTACTAATTTGTTGAATCCGGTACCAACCGGTATAATCCCCCCCAGAACAACGTTCTCTTTCAGGCCTTTCAACCAATCAATACGACCTCGTAGAGCAGCTTTTGCTAAAACTCGAGCAGTTTCTTGAAAACTTGCTTCGGATATGAAACTTTGAGTATTCAGAGATGACTTCGTTATTCCCAATAAGATTGCCCGATAACAGATTGATTCGTCCAAAACGCGCCCTGCTCGTTCTGCTCGCAACAATCCAATAAATTCCCCAGGTAAAAAAACATTAGACATTCCATCTTCTGAAACTAAAACTCGTGATGTTACTTGACGTACAATAATCTCTAGATGTCTATTATGGATCTGTACCCCCTGGGATCGATAAACCTTTTGTATCTTATTAACCAAAGAGATACGACTTTGGGCTATGGTTAGTTCAGCTCCAATCAAGAATCCCCAGGGTATCCCAAGAATCCTTCGGATACGTTCGTCCCAACCTTCAACTCTTCTTTCGAGGTTCATCGATATTGAATCAATTGAACGAACTTCTAAGATTTGTTCTACTTTTGGAAGACCTTGCGTTATGTCACCAGATCTCGATTTTTCATATATAAACGTAATTAATGTATCTCCTTCATAAAAGGTTTCCCCATAATGACCATGGACAGTTGCTCCTGGAGTGACCAAATAGGGCTTAGCTGATCTTATAACTAGAGAATCAACATGAACAATGAAAATTTGACCAGATTTTTTTATGCGTGATCCATATTTCAATAGATATACATTTTCACAAAGGAATTGTCCAAGGCTAATTATTGTCCATGCCTCTTCACAAGAATCGTGATGGATAAAACACCAATTTAAATGGAATGAATTACAAATGATGTTACTGCAAGGATCGGGATTATAAATCCTACTATTTTCATCTAGGAAACAGTATTGAAATGGAAGTACTTGAAGCACTTGGAAAGTCTGTTGAAAATTTTCAAGCAAAAAATATTTCTTTAAAAAGACTTGATTATAAGTTCTTAAATAGTAAGATGAACGAAAATTTACTATTCTAGGCACTAGAGTACCTAAAGGACCCAACAAATACCTAATTGGAGTCATGGGATCCAATTCTTTTATCGCATTATTATATCTCGAAGTATTGAAGGGGCCAATTCGAGAACAATTGGATGATGACAAAATTAGGAAAGATTGGCATTTCTTATTTCGATTCAACAACGTACCAAGAGTTCCCTGATGTTGGGGAACTAAAGGAATCTTCGCCTTGGAATCAAAAGGATTTTTTCTATGGATACGATCTAATTCATTATTGGAAATCAATTCTGAACCTGCCGTATCATACCTTTTTTCGGTATACGAAAGAGTGGACTTTACTAACTCAATTCGGATGAAATAACAAAGCAGATCATTTGTCCTTATTTCAACAAAAGAAGCATGAACCTTTTCTTCTATAGAACTCTTTTTTTCTTGGTCCCAAGTCAATACTAAGCAAGCCCGAACTAATTGAATACTTGTGTGAGAAATTCCTCGAATTGACTTGCCATTTTCATAAAGTATATAATTGACAATTCGAAGTTGGACATTATTCTTTTCCTGCAAGAGATCCTGAGAGAAAAGTGTTGCTAAATTTATCCCATCAGCTATTTCATATGTGATTACGGGCCGAACCAAAACAAAAGACTTTTTTTTGATAGGTGTAATACGTTGGACATAGATCCAATTTTTAACTTTTTTTGATCCTTTATAATCTTTTTTTCCGATTCCTGGTGGTATCAAAATGCCACTGTGCCTAGATATTTTATCCACCTCTCTAGAAAAATGAATATCTCCAGAAAATATTTTCAGTTCTATACTTTTCTTTTTTCTCTCCACTCGGACTAATCCACTTACTCGACTTCTTGTATTTCTATTTAAAACAAGTCGTGTATCTACTCCAATGATACTATTGTTACGGACCATTATAAGCGAAGATCCGGGTAAGATATGTATTTCCTCGGGAATGAAAAAAAATTGATCTACTTTCATTTGCGTTTGGTATTTCGGACTCAAATATTTTGCTCCTCGATACTCAATCAAATCTTCTTTTTTTACGATTGAATCTACTTCGACAATCCCATATTTAGTAATTCCCGAACTGCTTCTTCTGTATCGCGGATCATCAAAATAAGCAAGAATACTATTTCTACGTAAAATACCATTTATAGGTACTTTAATCGAAATACCAAAACAGGGTATTAGTTTCTTTTCTTGTTCTTGATCATATTGTAAGGGAATCACAAATCTATTTCTTCGCTTTTTCGCCAAAGAATTCTCTTGACGAATATAAGTAGAAGGCTCTATGAGATTCCAATGACCCTTCTTAAATATGATTCGATAAGGTTTTGAATAGTCAAGACTTTCCCTATCTTTTTTACCAAAAGTATTCAACAATTTCTGTCTTACTTGATCATTAGTCAGTGAGAGATCAAAGATATCTTTGAGAGAAAAAGAATTAGCATTCATTTGATCTTGATCCTTGTGGAGTGAAAAAGACACTCTATTGGAATTGGATCTGCATAGACCTCCTGCTAATATCCATAAATGACTTGTTTTTGGTAATAGATGAACATTACTATATGGATATTCGGGCGTATGATAGCCATCAATACTCCAATGCATTTCTCCTTCTGACTCAGAATAAATATGTTTTTGAACCCTCTCCTTAAAATGAAAGGTGGACGTTTCGGCACGAATCTCGGCAATCACTTGTTCTGATTCTACATATTGATCATTTTGAACTAAAATCAAACTTTTTGTTGGAATATTGACATTATGTCTAATATCTCGACTTTCAATAGTTACATACAAGTCTATAAAACATAGAAAAGCAGGATGACCATGACGGGTACGTGTGGGATGAACCAAACCCTCATCAAATCTTATTTTTCCATTAGAAGGAGCTCGTACATGTTCGGCAGTACCACCCGTGAATACTCCGCCAGTATGAAAAGTTCGTAATGTTAGTTGAGTCCCCGGTTCCCCAATTGATTGACCCGCAATAATGCCTACGGCTTCTCCCAACTCGACCAGGTCACCATGAGTAGGACTCCGGCCATAACATAATTGACAAATCCAAGATGTACTCCTGCAAGTAAAAGGAGTTCGAATATATATTGGG